GACATGCGTATTTTCCGATGGATTGACATGGTTTCATTAGTATAAATTGTTTGATGTAGCGAGTAATAGGCTCTTTCGCCGTTCAAGAATTCTTGTTTAGGCAGTTCATATCATCCACACATAGTGATCTAAGATTTCAATTCTTCCATGTTTCAGCAGTAGCATATTGTTCCATGGAGCTAAGGCCAAAAAGATGGAAGAAACAAGTGTTTCCACGACTCTACCATCCGGCCAATTCTGTTCCACTTAATCCCCTTTTCATGGGCACATATCTTTACGGCTAAGGAATGGGGAATCTTTCTCCTGTTACATGAATCAAATGTTTCATTTCATCCGGGAAAAGCCATCTCTTTCTCAACAATGTCTTTGTCATTTGATCCAATAGCGTTCCGTTAGATAGGAACAGATTTGATAAATACTGATAACTCTCGGATAGAGTATTAGAACGGAAAGATCCATTAGATAATGAACTATTGGTTCTAAACCATCTCTGGCGATGAATCAACAATTCGAAGTGCTTTTCTTGCGTATTCTTGATGAACCAGCGTTTATATATAGATGTAGGAGGATTTGTTTGGGAAGCAATGAGCCCCTTTGACATCTCTTCATCTGCAAAGAATTCTCGACGTGAAAACACAGAGACAGAGGGCTGATCTTTGAATAGGGAAAAGGATGGATCCGCAGGGTCCCAAATGAATTGGCTTGTTCGAAAAAAGCCTTGTTCTTTGGAAGATCTATCTCGTGTCTGGTACTGCATGGTTACACTCTGCAAGAACTCCGAATCATTCTCTTGAAGCTCATCCTCTTTATGATAAATGATCCATTTGCCCCGAAATGACCCAGTCCAATAGGGAAATCCCAATTCAGTGGGCCTTTCGATACAATCAAATCGCCATATTCTAGGAGCCCAAACTATGTGATTGAATAAATCCTCCTCTATCTGTTGCGGATCGAGGGCCCCTTCCCCTTCTTCAAACTCCGATTCGTATTTTTCATATAGAAATCTCTGATCAACGATAGAACAAGATCCATTTTGCATCATATCTAACTGATTCCTTGGTTCGGACCGAAGAAGTAATGTCACTCGATTATTATCAAACTGACTGCAAGATTTTTCTGTCCGTGAGGATCCCGCCAGAGCCAGAGCGCCTTCTACTTCTAAGAGTAATAATAGTAATAGGCCATGAACTAGATCAGAATCGTTCTCGACGAATCCATAAGAAGTGATCCAATTTTTTTCATCGTGTCTGGATGAAGACCAAAGATCTTGAGCGACCGATCCGGCAGAACAACTCAAAAGATAAAGAAGTATCGTTAATTTCTTCATGCTCGTTCCAAGTTCGAAGTACCATTTGTACAAATAAGAATCCCCTCCCTTACATGATTTCTTCTTCATATAGATAGATATAGGATCTATGGGGCAATTACTTAGAAGTACATTTTGTGTAACAGCCCTTCCTATCTGATAGAAAAGGATCCCATGATCCTGAACCGGTCTTATCTGGGATCGAAAATCCCAAGTTTTTCTATGAAGAGCTGATCTAATTGTATTAGTTTCTATAATGGATTTCTTCTGTGTAATACTAATTGATAGGGCCTCATTGATAAGTGCTACAAGATCTCGCGCATTGGAACCCATGGTTATGGACCCGAATCCGTTAGTATGGAACATCTTCTTTTCCAAGTGAAATCCTCTAGTATATGAAAGAATGAAAAAGTGCTTTCGTTGTTGTAGAAGAAGAAGCCTTCGTATCTTAATGCATGTATTGAATTTCTTTGGAGCTATTAGAGCGGGATCCACTTTTTGGGGAATATGAGTCGAAGCAATAACAAGAATCTTTCCAGTGGAACATCTTTCACAATCCCTGGAGAGATAGTTCTCTAATAGATCGAGGGATAAGTAATTCGACTCATTAACATGCAGATCATGAATGTTTGGAATCCATATTATGCAAGGAGACATTGCTTTTGCTAATTCGAATTGAAGGGTGATATCAAATCGGTCTATTTTCGTCGTCATATACATAGTTAGCACATTCGTCATAGTTAGCAGCTCCGTATCAATATCAAGGTCATCATTACTATCATCAATATCGTCACTATCATCAATATCGATATCATCAATAGGATAACCTTTAGTCTTGTCATCCAGGAACTTGTTCGGAAATACCGTAATGAAAGGAACATAGGAGTTTGTCGCTAGGTATTTGACCAAACAGGATCGTCCAGTTCCTATAGAACCTATCACTAAAATACCTCTAGAAGGGGATAGGGCTAAGCGGAGCGAAAAGGGTTTTCCATGAGGAGATGGGGAATGAAAAATATTAGCCCCACACAAGGTTTGTGAATAAGTGATTGTATGATAATGAGCAAGGAATATCCGTCTTTCTGCTAAACAGGATCTATTGAACTCATAATTCATTAGATCCTTTTGATGAATGTCAACTAAGTATCGTAAGGAAATTGATCCCGGTTGTTCAATCATTTGATAACCAGAGTCATTCTTTGATAAATGATCACTATGAGTCAGACTCAATAGAATTTGATCAATCCTTTTTTCTGTCGTTAAGGTGGAGAACTGAACCAAGAATTCTCTTTCTTCATCATCAATCGAATCACTGTTCGCGACCCAGAATTCTATTTTCTCATCAATCCAATCACCGTTCACGTTTTTTCTTTTTCTTATCAATGAATAGATCTCTTTACTTGTACGACTTAGATGTCTCGTATTTCTCGAAAAAATGATTCGATTGATGGGATTTGGTATGATACTTACAAGATCGATGAGATTGATCTTCCAATATTTCTTCTTAGAACGTATTGATTTGACCCCATAAGCGGGACCACCACCCAATAGCATGTTGCCACCAGAAGCAGAACCCCGTATTTCTTCCAGAGAATCTCCTAATTGTTCCAGAACAACTAGAAAGAGATTCTTTAACCAGAAAGGATTCAGTTCAGATGTAGGATACCTATCCAGAAGTTTTCGAAATTCCATCATGTATGATGGAATCATCAAAGATTTGATCTTTTCTAACTCTGTCTGTAACTCACTAGAGGCTCGGGAAACAAAGAGAAGATGTATACGAACGAGATATCCAGCAACAAGAAGAAGGAAAAAGATGGAATAGAGGAACTCCCGAGCATTTGTTGATCTCAGATGTGCCCATATCAATGGAACGGGTGACTCATTATTTCGATGAATCATTTCTTCGGACAGAAGAAGATTCTGTAAACATTGACTCGAAATCTCACTTATCAGAGTCCATTGTGGAAGAATCTTCTGAGGAATTGGCCGTGATATATCTGATCCATGCATCATATCATGAAAAATGGATACAAATTTTTGACTACTACTCAGTATCGGCAATGGGTCTGAAAGAGTATCTAAAAGGGTGAAATTGAGATATTTGCACCCTGTCGAAGTAAGGAACCATGGCATATATGTTTGGAACAGATTCCATTTTGAGAGATTTGAAAAAGCACTATCTCGTTGAAAGGTTCTATACATCTGCCCTTTCTCAACGCATTTCTTTAGACAAAGACTCCGTTTTTTCCTCTTTCCGGATGGTAAATACTTCTCAGAACATGGAGTGTGAATCAAACCCATGTTTGAATTGAAACTGAGATACTGATGCAAGTTATTCCCTTCTGAATCAGATAGATTCATATCTGAAAGAGGCTGACAATAAGTTTTTTCCAAATTGACTATTTGTTCCTCTGTTAGAGGTGTTGCAGAAATGTCTGCGATCGAGTAAATAGCTCCACGAACGAATGGATCGGATCGAATTGGAAAATGGAAAGATTTGTACAATTTGTACAAGTTATACGTTTCATCACCACTTTGTGGGAAATCATTAGGTATGAAGATGTCAGATACCTGTGACTCGATTGGTGAAATAGTCTCTCTCTCCAAAAAAAGAGATCCTTTTTTACCGACGCACAAAGAAAAGATTTTGTTGCGAATGGACAAGATATTGAGGAATTGTCCATATGTAAGATCATAATTATTGATACGGGTCTTTTCCACATCAAAGGGGAATCTTTTGTTACAATAGAACCAGAAGTGATGTGGATCATTCAAGAATCGAAGTCGATTTGCTTTATAAAAAGAAGATATCAATGAACTTCTATGAAATGGTTTCACGGGATTCAGCCAATTGTCTCGATCGTGGGATATCATTGAGAAATAGGAATCCGTGTTATCAAAGGATTTCCTGCGGTTCTTTCTAGTATGGAATGAGTCAATCACCCGCTTTGGTATCTTTTTGAACAAAAATGGTAATATTGTTCCTCCATTGATCAAGAATTTTGGTCTTTGGGAAGTATCATGATCATCCAATAAGAAGGGTTTCAATTTCTTCAAATGAACGATTTGAACACCTATGGATTCTAACAACTGATTGCAGAGTTGATCATTCGGACCTTTCAATTCATAGATGTGGATCTCGGACCTATGAATGGGGATATTCCCGATACTCACAAAGAAAAAGGGAAGTGACTTGGACAAAAAGAAACGAAGTGACTTGGACAAAAAGAGAAGTGACTTGGACAAAAAGAAACGAAGTGACTTAGACAAATCTTCTTTGTCGATAGCCTCGGACCAATCAATCGAATATTGATGAATACGTAATTGATCGAACACTACTTGCACTACTTGAAAAGGATTCTTCTGTTCAGAAACGAAATGTTCCAAATGTTCCTGGAAATTCTTGCTCCCATCGGACCATTTGTATCTATATGCATCAGGATCCTGATTCATGGATCTCTCAGTTCGAGAAATAAGAGGATCAAACCATTTCTTCTGACTCTTTTTCAAATTCGATAAATGTTGGTTGATCGTATATTTCATTATAGTTATATGATTCAGAGTCTCATTTCCTATTTGATCCCTTTGAATTCCATATTCGAAGTTGCGATCGGATCTATTCATTAAAAAGAATCGATTCGATACATTTCTTATGTACCCATAATATTGGAGATTTCGGATCAATCTATATTGATTGACTGCCTCCATTATGTTGTTGCTAGCAAATACCGCTGTTTTTAGTTTGGGATCTTCCAACTCATTCCCGCAGTAGATCCGGACCGATTTTTTTCTGATCCTTCGAGAAAAAGATTCATTCTCCTCATAAAAAAGAGGAGGTAGAACCAATTTCTTTTTCGATTCATCTCTGGAGTTGAATACCTCATTCAAGAATCTTTTTTGATCCAACCCGTAGGAATCAATAGAAAAGGCAAATCCCCTATGAAACACCAGACCCGGCTCGGTTATTGATAGAGTGAATAGATCCGCCATTTCTGGGAATCTCTCTTCTGATTCAAAAAAATCGTGGCGTAACGCGTATCCCCCTTTGTTCCGGTCATGGAATAGATGAAAGAAATCAAAAAATGGATTTTTGTTCAAGAATGAAATCTTATTGGAACTGTCCATATCCGGTTCATCCTTCGGAACCAGATTCGGGATGTGATATGGTTCCGAAGGATGAATTGAGACGGTATCTTGTAAATACGTAATTATCTTGAATATATCAACCATTTCTTTCTTTTCCGCTCGCCTGGAAGGGACAAAAGAAACATCTTGTTTTTTCTTCAACAATTTATGATCTCTAGTGGACCTCTCAGTAGGATTCGAACCCAGATGAAGTTCTGACCATCTGTCAGAGAAAAAAGAACGAATTGATCTTGTAGGATTCCCAAGAAATTCTTCGATTTCTTCCGGAAGCAGATGATTATTCATCCGCTTCTCAGGTTCTGTGAATAGCCAGGACATGGAGGAAGATCCAAAAAGGCATTTCGGGAATCGATCTGATTCTATCTCTGTTCGTTCCGTTTGAAGAAAGGAAGGATCCCAAAGAATCGATCTCTCTTTTAGTTGCTGAATCTCTGTTTGATCGATCAATGTGTGATATTCTGAATTCTCATTTCTAACGGAATCAAAATGATCTCTGGATTGATCAGAAGAAGATCCTTTCCATTGGCTAGAATCCGTTACTTGAACGAAAATAGATCTTGTGGAATCATATTGAATATTTGACAATACATTCCGTACCTTGCTAAAAAACCGATCCTTGTTTACCAACCACACATTGTCTAACCAAATCCAATTCTCTCTCGAGACGTTCTTCAAAAAATCCGATTCGTGCTGATTCTTCCCCCAACTAACGAAGAGATCTTGGCGGAATTGCCACATATGAAATTGAGCACAATTTTGCAAAGAAAGACCCCACTTGTTTCTCGAGAAGAGATGAGAAACATGCTCAATATCATTGGATTGCATAGTTGCCCCAGCTCCTTGTTGTTTGAAGAAACTCTCCCCCTGAATTGGTCTTTTTTCACGAAAAGCAGACATGAGATAACAAATCAAGTCTTTCCCTAAGATTTCGAATAGCTGTCCCGAATTCAAGTTGATTATGTTTCGTTTCTTCCTCGGAGAAAGACGATCAAACAATTCCCAATCATGGTCCTTGCGGATCGGATCATCCGTATAGGATAAAAAAAGAAACTCCAGATATTTGCTATCTTTCTCTTTGAATAAGATCTCAATTCCAGCTACGGTTTCATTAGATATCTGACAACTAGAATCCCTCTTTTTTCCGATCCGGTTCCTCCACCACCGCGAACCCCGGTTAGATTCAGGCATGATACGCTTTTTCTTTATTGGGATAACCCAAGTACTCTCTTGCGGATCCATGAAACAACTCTCAGAAATCTTTTTCCCTTTTGGAAGATACAGGAGCGAAACAATCAACCTATTTCTATTGGAAGACCAAAAAGATTCTTCCAATGTCTCCTTTCTGGGTCCAATGGAATTCATAGGTATAGGAAGAAGCCCCATCAAATAGAGATTTTTTCTTTCGACCATCTTTCGATTGTTAATACGAGATAGAAGGACCACTACTACAAGCAGTACTAAACCTTTGATCGTGAAATATCGATTGCTTGTTGCACCCTGTGAATCACGTGAAAGTAGGATACTCCAAATTCGGGGGTCAAAGAGTTTCATAAAACGTTCTTGGTGGAAAAAAATGTGAGTGAAAGATCCCACTGAATCGAATTTGATCCATGAATCTAAGAAATAGTGAGAATTCTTGATCTCTCTCAATTCGAATATCCAGGATTTGAATTGATGTCGTTTCATTGATTCCTCCTAAAGATTTCATTTCAATTGGAATTTGGTTATTCACGATGTACGATGATCCCTGTTAAGCATCCATGGCTGAATGGTTAAAGCGCCCAACTCATAATTGGCAAATTCGTAGGTTCAATTCCTGCTGGATGCACGCCAATGGGAACATTCAATAAGTCTATTGGAATTGACTCTGTATCAATGGAATCTCATCATCCATACATAGCGAATTGGTATGGTATATTCATACCATAACATATGAACAGTAAGAACTAGAATTCTTATCGATACTGGAACTCATAGGGAATAAAATGGATTTATGGATGGAATCAAATATGCAGTATTTACAGAAAAAAGTATTCGGTTATTGG